AATTTAATGATTAAAATAAATTTTCATTCAATTTCCTTAAAAGACGACTTTCGGCTTTTTTTTTACATACTAATTTATCTATTTTTTAAAAAATAAAAAAAGATAGATGATTTCCCTTTTTTTTTTTTTTTTTTTTTTTTTTTTTTTTTTTTTTTTTTTTTTTTTATTGTTATTTTATACTTAATTTTTACTTATTTTTAAAATAATTAAATTATTGTAACTTTGGTTTATATATTAAAATTTAGGATTTTATGTATTTTGTTAAAAAATTATATTTTAATAATTAAATATAGCTCATATAGATCTTAGTGAGATGTTCTTTTACATTGATAGAAATATATAAATCTGAATAACATTTATATAAATATATTATATATGTATTAATGTTATAGGAGAAATTAGATAAATATACGGGAAATAGGGAATGTCTATACTACTGTAATTATTTTCAAATTTTGAAATTTTTTTTTAGTCTAGATTAATAGATATCTATTAATTAATAAATAATTTATATATTAATAGATATCTATATATTCCAAATTTTTAAAAATTTTTTAATAATTATGAAAGTTTGATTTATATAGAAATCTATAAAAAAAAAAAAAAAAAAAAAAATTATATGGAAATTTGATTGATATTTTATGTAAAAAAAAATACAAATTTTGAGAATTTATAAATTTATAAAAATTTTGAAATTTTTTTTTTAAAGGTAAATTAATTATAATTATTTCATTATTTTATATTTAAAATTTCAAAATTTTTTTATAAATTTATGAATATTTTCATATAATTTTTTAGTTAATTATTATTATTATTATTTATTTTGATTTTATTTATTGTTAATTTAATATTTTTAGTTATTTAGATTATATTTTAATTTAATATTTATTTTGTATGTTTATATTAAATATGAAATTTTTAATTATTTAAATATTAAAAATAATTATTTATATGTTTTATTAATTATAGGTAATTAATTTATTTTATATTTAAATATTTGTATAAAATTACATAATTTTAATTTATTTTATAAGGGGTATAGTACATTAAAATTAAGTCGATTTTTATCAATTATGGGGAGGAAATTATTCATTACTATTTTTTAATATTTAAATTATTATTGATTGTTATTTTTAATTTATTAAATTTAATTTTTAGATAAAATATTAATTTTGAAATTTTTTTTATTTTATTAGTTAAAAATAAGTATTTTGTTTATTATTAATTATATTTTATTTTATTATTTTTAATTTAAATATTTTTATAAAATTAAAAGTTAATTAATATATTTTATAAGGGGAATTATATATTTTAATTTATTTAATTTTATGAATTGTGGAGGAAATTATTTTTACTAATTTTTTTTATTAAGGTTTATTTTTTATGTAAAATATTTGTTGAATTTTCAAAATTTGTATTTTTTAAAATTTATGTTTTCAGAATTTTTATAAATTTATAAATTCTCAAAATTTGTATTTTTTACATAAAATATCAATCAAATTTCCATATAATTTTTTTAGTTATTTATTATTATTTAAATAGTTTTTTATTTGATGGGTTATTTTTAATGTTTAAAATTTCAAAATTTTTATATTTTAAAATTTTTGAAATTTATTTAGTTTTAGATAGAAATTTGTTTTATTTATATAATTTTTAATTTTTTAAAATTTAACTTTTTTTTTGGAAAAAAAAATTTTTAGGTAAGAATTAATTATTTTTAAAAAAAAATTTTTTGGTTTTTTAAAATATATACATAATTTTTAAAATTTTATAATTATATAATTTTTTAGTTAGTTTTTATTATTAAGAGTTATATTTATATAATTATTTAAATTTATTTTTAGTTTTTATTTTTACTATAAAGTTTTATTTTGGCTTAAAAATTTATTATTAATTTATTTTATATGTAAATTTTTGTGTGAAATTTGTTTATTTATTTTAAAAATAAGTATTAAATTATTTAATCGCAGTAATTAATATTATTAATTAAGGAAACTTAGAAATAGAAATATTAAATAGTATTGACTTAATTTGTGCCAGCAGTCGCGGTTATACAAATAATGCAAATAAATTTGTTTAGTAAAAGTTAAATTGAATTTTAAAATTTAAAATTAAAATTATTAGGTGAAATTTTAATTTTATATTATTTTATTAATAAATTTTATTAAAGCTTGTAAATTTTAGAATTAAACTAGGATTAGATACCCTATTATTTAAAATGTATATAAATTTACTAAAGTAGTATTAGTTATGTTCTTGAAACTTAAAAAATTTGGCGGTATTTTAGTCTATTCAGAGGAACTTGTTCTGTAATCGATAATCCACGTTGGACCTTTCTTAAATTTGTTTAATCAGTTTATATACCGTCGTTATAAGAATATTTTATAAGAATAATAATTTTCTTAATATTTTATTAAATAGTATATCAGATCAAGGTGTAGCTTATATTTAAGTAGAAATGGGTTACAATAAAATTATTTATATGAATATAAAAATGAAAAATTTATTGAAATTGGATTTGAAAGTAAATTTATATAGATTAATAAATTGATTTTAGCTCTAAAATATGTACACATCGCCCGTCGCTCTTATTAATAAAGTAAGATAAGTCGTAACATAGTAGATGTACTGGAAAGTGTATCTAGAATGACAATTTAAAGCTTATTTAGTAAAGTATTTCATTTACATTGAAAAGATTTTTGTGCAAATCAATATAAATTGAATTAAATTTTATTTATTAATTTTTTATTTTATTAGTTTATTTATATTAAAAATAATTATATAATTTTATGTTTTAGTAGTTTATAGTGAAAAAATAATTTTAATAATAGTTTAGTAGTATTGTGAAAGAATATTGAAATATTTTGAAAAATTTTTATGATAAAAGAAAATTTAATTTATTGTACCTTGGGTGTCAGGGTTTATTAAATAAAAAATAGTTATTTATTTTTCTCGATTTTAAAAGAGTTAATAAGTAATAAAAGTTAATGTGATAAAATTATTTTAAATTATTTATTAGAAATGAAATGTTATTCGTTTTTAAAGGTATCTAGTTCTTTAAGAAATAGATTTAATCTAAAAATTTTAAATTTATTTAATTAATTTTATAATTAATTGATTTTAAAATTTTAATATTTTATGGGATAAGCTATAAAATAAATTTTTAAAAATTTTTATTATTAGTGAAAAATATATGATTAGAATTGTCAATTATTAAAAGTTTGTTATAAATTATTTTGATGTTTATAATATTTATTATATTTTAAATATTTATTAAAGTGTTTATTTTAGTTTTAAAAATAAAATAATAATGATAAAATTAGTATATTTATGTTGTATAAATAAAATTAAAAGATAAGTTTAAATAAAGAATTCGGCAAATATAATGTTCGCCTGTTTAACAAAAACATGTCTTTTTGAAATTTATTATAAAGTCTAATCTGCCCAATGAGGTTTTTAATGGCCGCAGTATTTTAACTGTGCAAAGGTAGCATAATCATTAGTTTTTTAATTGAAAGCTGGTATGAATGATTGGACGAGATATTAACTGTTTCATTTAAATTTATATAGAATTTTATTTTTTAGTTAAAAAGCTAAAATTTATTTAAAAGACGAGAAGACCCTATAAATCTTTATATATATTATTAATTTAATTATTAAGATTTTTTTTATTATTTTTATTGTGTATATTTTATTGGGGTGATATTAAAATTTATTAAACTTTTAATTTTTAAAATCATTAATTTATGATTAATTGATCCAGTTTTATTGATTATAAATTTAAGTTACTTTAGGGATAACAGCGTAATTTTTTTGGAGAGTTCATATCGATAAAAAAGATTGCGACCTCGATGTTGGATTAAGAGTTATTTTAGGTGTAGCAGCTTAAAAATAAAGTCTGTTCGACTTTTAAATTCTTACATGATCTGAGTTCAAACCGGTGTAAGCCAGGTTGGTTTCTATCTTTAATTAAATTGAATATTTTAGTACGAAAGGACCAAATATTTAAATAATTTTATTTTATTATAGAATATTATTAAATTATTACTATTTTGGCAGATTAGTGCACTAAATTTAGAATTTATATATGTAATATTTATTACAAATAGTACTTGTTTTATATAGAATTAATTTTGTTTTTAATTAGAAGATTATTATTAATTATTTGTGTATTAGTTAGAGTTGCTTTTTTAACTTTATTAGAGCGTAAAGTTTTAGGTTATATTCAAATTCGTAAGGGTCCTAATAAAGTTGGGATTATAGGTATTCCTCAGCCTTTTTGTGATGCAATTAAATTATTTACTAAGGAACAAGTATATCCTTTAGTTTCTAATTATATTTCTTATTATTTTTCTCCTATTTTTTCTTTATTTTTGTCTTTATTAGTTTGAATATGTATACCTTTTTTTATTAAGATATTTTCTTTTAATTTGGGTATTTTATTTTTTTTGTGTTGTACTAGATTGGGTGTTTATACAGTTATAGTTGCAGGTTGATCTTCTAATTCTAATTATGCTTTATTAGGAGGTTTGCGAGCAGTTGCTCAAACAATTTCTTATGAAGTTAGAATAGCTTTAATTTTATTATCCTTTATTTTTTTAATTGGGGGTTATAATTTTATTAATTGTTATATATATCAATTAAATATATGATTTTTAATTATTTTATTTCCTTTAAGTTTAGTTTGATTTAGAATTTCTTTAGCTGAAACTAATCGGACTCCTTTTGATTTTGCAGAAGGTGAATCTGAATTAGTTTCAGGGTTTAATGTAGAATATAGAAGAGGGGGTTTTGCTTTAATTTTTTTAGCTGAATATGCTAGTATTTTATTTATAAGAATATTATTTTGTTTATTATTTTTAGGTGGTGATGTATTTAATTTTTTCTTTTATATTAAATTAACTTTTATTTCTTTTTTATTTATTTGAGTTCGTGGTACTTTACCTCGGTTTCGTTATGATAAATTAATATATTTAGCTTGAAAGAGTTTTTTACCTTTTTCTTTAAATTATTTAATATTTTTTATTGGTTTTAAAATTGTTGTTTTTTCTTTAATTTTATGAATTTTTATTAGTAATAAGTTAATAGAAATTTAATTTTCTATCTTATGTTTTCAAAACATATGCTTATTCAAGCTCATTAACTAATTAATTAGGTTGTCTCATCATTTTATAATTAGAGGGTTTACTAAGTAATATAGGAAATAAACAATAGTTAAAATTTGTCCTATTAGAATATAAGGATCTTCTACTGGTCGGGCTCCAATTCAAGTTAATAAAATTACTGTTATTACTATAGTTCAGAAATTAATTTGATTAATAGGGTAAAATTGAATTCCTCGGAATTTTCTTAGGTGATAAAAAGGTAAAATTATTAGGATAGCAATGGATAGTACTAAAGCAATAACTCCTCCTAGTTTATTAGGAATTGATCGTAAAATTGCATAAGCAAATAAAAAATATCATTCAGGTTGAATGTGTACAGGAGTAACAAGAGGATTAGCTGGAATAAAATTATCCGGATCTCCTAATAAATAAGGATTTATTAAAGTTAAAGTAATTAATGCTATAATTATTACAATAAATCCTACAATATCCTTAAAAGTAAAATACGGGTGAAATGGGATTTTATCAATATTTGAATTTAATCCTGTTGGATTATTTGATCCTGTTTGATGTAAAAATATTAAATGAATTAGTGTTATAGCTAAAACAATAAAGGGTAAAATAAAATGAAAAGTAAAGAATCGTGTTAATGTTGCATTATCTACAGCAAATCCTCCTCACACTCATTGTACTAAGTCTATTCCTAAGTAAGGTACTGCTGATAATAGATTTGTAATAACTGTAGCTCCTCAAAAAGATATTTGTCCTCATGGTAATACATATCCTATAAATGCTGTTCCTATAACTAAAAATAAAATAATTACACCTACTAATCAAGTAGGTGTAAATAAGTAAGAATTGTAGTATATTCCACGTCCTACATGTAAATAAATACAAATAAAAAAGAAAGAAGCTCCGTTTGCGTGTAATGTTCGTAATAATCAGCCATAATTAACATCTCGACAAATATGATTTACTCTATTAAAAGCTAAGTTAATATCAGCTGTATAATGTATAGCTAAAAATAGTCCTGTAAGAATTTGAATGATTAGGCATAAACCAAGTAAAGACCCAAAATTTCATCAACTAGAAATATTAATAGGGGCAGGTAAATCAACTAAAGCATTATTGGCAATTTTAAATAAGGGATGTTTTAATCGTATAGGTTTATTCATTAGTTTATTTGTCGTAAAGGCCCATAAAATAAATTTGTAATTTTTACTACAGCAATTAAAGTAATTAGTAAATAATTTATTAATAAGATAGTAATTAAATTAATTGGAAAATTATAAAATTTATATAAAGATAAAATATTTTCTGGTATAATATTATCTATATTATTTATAGGATTTATTTCTATATTATATAAATTTATTATTAATGATTTATCTATAATTAAAATTAATAATAAATTTATACTAAATAATAAAATTGAAATTAATACTAATTGAATAGAAAAAGAAAATATTTCATTAGATGCTAGTGAAGTTACATAAATAAATAATACTAGTATTCCTCCTAGAAAAATTAAAAATAGTACATATGAGAATCAAAAAGTTTTAGCAAAAATTCCTGTAATTAAACAAATAGAAGTCGTTTGAATTAAAAGTATAATTCCTATAGCTAACGGATGTTTTATTCGTATAAAAATTAAATTTAAAATGAAAATTATTGAAATTAAAATTAATTGTATAATATCAAGAAATAGTTTATTAAAAATATTAATTTTGGGGATTAATGATAGAATTATTTTTCTTTTCTTGAAGTTTTAAAAAAGAGATTTTTATTTTTGATTTACAAGACCAATGTTTTTATTAAACTATTAAAACTAATGTTGAATTTAATTAGATTGTGATTATCTAGAGTTTTATTTATTAGTGGGGGTTTAGTTTTTGTTTCTCAACGTAAGCATTTATTATCTATATTATTAAGATTGGAATATATAGTATTAAGTTTATTTTTTTTATTATATATTTATTTAAATTTTATAGATTTTGAGCAATTTTTTAGTATAATATTTTTAACTTTTAGTGTTTGTGAGGGGGCTTTAGGTTTATCTATTTTAGTTTCTATAATTCGTACTCATGGAAATGATTATTTTCAGTCTTTTAATATTTTAGAGTGTTAAAACTTATTTTTATATTATTAATAGTTATTCCTTTTTGTTTTATACAAGCAGGATTTTGAATGGTGCAAAATATATTTTTGTTAATAAGTTTTTTATTTATTTGTTTATTTAATTATAGAAATTATTTTATAAATATTTCTTATTTTTTAGGGTGTGATTTGATTTCTTATGGTTTAGTTTTATTAAGTTTATGAATTTGTTCATTAATATTAATGGCTAGTTCAAGAATTTATAAATATAATAATTATAGTAATTTATTTTTATTAAATATTTTATTTTTATTATTATTTTTAATTTTAACTTTTAGAAGTATAAATTTATTATTATTTTATTTTTTTTTTGAGAGTAGATTAATTCCTACTTTATTTTTAATTTTGGGGTGAGGTTATCAACCAGAACGTTTACAAGCGGGTGCTTATTTATTATTTTATACTTTATTAGTATCTTTACCTATATTAGTAGGTATTTTATATCTTTATTATAATAGTATAGGTTTAAATTTTTATATTTTAAATAATTTTATTTTTAATAGTCATTTATTATATTTTTCTTTAATTTTAGCTTTTTTAGTTAAAATACCTATATTTTTAGTTCATTTATGGTTGCCCAAAGCTCATGTTGAAGCTCCAGTTTCTGGTTCTATAATTTTAGCTGGTATTATATTAAAATTAGGGGGTTATGGTTTATTACGGGTTTTATCTTTTCTTCAGTTTGTTAATATTAGTTTTAGTTTTATTTGAATTAGAATTAGTTTAATTGGTGGAGTTCTTATTAGTTTAGTTTGTTTACGTCAAACAGATTTAAAGGCTTTGATTGCTTATTCGTCTGTAGCTCATATGGGAATTGTTTTAGCTGGGATATTTACTATAACTTATTGAGGTTTATGTGGTTCTTATATTTTAATAATTGCTCATGGGTTATGTTCTTCAGGTTTATTTTGTTTGGCTAATATTGTTTATGAGCGTTTAGGTAGTCGAAGTTTATTAATTAATAAGGGATTATTAAATTTTATACCTTCAATAGCTTTATGATGGTTTTTATTAAGTGCTGGAAATATAGCAGCTCCTCCTACATTAAATTTATTAGGTGAAATTTTTTTATTAAATAGAATTATTAGTTGATCTTATTTAAGTATAATTATAATTAGTTTTTTATCTTTTTTTAGTGCTGCTTATACTTTATATTTATATGCTTATAGACAGCATGGAAAATTATTTTCTGGAGCTTATTCTTTTAGCATAGGAGTTATTCGAGAATATTTATTATTATTTTTGCATTGATTACCTTTAAATTTATTTATTATAAAAAGTGAGGTTTGTTCTTTATGGTTATATTTAAATAGTTTATAAAAATACTGATTTGTGGTGTCAGAGATAAGAGTTTCTCTTTTTAGATAATTAAGTATATTTCTATTTGTTTAATAAGTTTTTATTCTTTAATTTTTATTAGTGTTAGTTTTTTTATTATAAGTTTTTGATTTATTATAAATGAATTAACAGTTTTTTTTGAGTGAGAAATTATTTCTTTAAATTCTATGGCAGTAGTGATGACAGTTTTATTGGATTGAATAAGACTTTTATTTATATCTTTTGTTTTATTAATTTCTTCTTTAGTAATTTATTATAGAAAAGAATATATAAGAGGGGATATTAATATTAATCGTTTTATTATATTAGTTTTAATATTTGTTTTTTCAATAATAATATTAATTATTAGTCCAAATTTAATTAGTATTTTATTAGGCTGAGATGGTTTGGGGTTAGTTTCTTATTGTTTAGTTATTTATTTTCAAAATGTGAAATCTTATTCTGCTGGAATATTAACAGCTTTATCTAATCGGATTGGAGATGTTGCTTTATTATTAGCTATTGCTTGAATATTAAATTATGGTAGTTGAAATTATATTTTTTATTTGGAGGTTATAAAAACTAATTTTGAAATACAGTTAATTGGGGGATTAGTAATATTAGCTGCTATAACTAAAAGAGCTCAGATTCCTTTTTCTTCTTGATTACCCGCTGCAATAGCTGCCCCTACTCCAGTGTCTGCTTTAGTTCATTCTTCTACTTTAGTGACAGCTGGAATTTATTTATTAATTCGTTTTAATTTTTTATTAGTTGAAACTTGATTAGGTCAATTATTATTATTATTATCTGGATTAACAATATTTATAGCGGGGTTAGGAGCTAATTTTGAGTTTGATTTAAAAAAGATTATTGCTTTATCTACTTTAAGACAGTTAGGGTTAATAATAAGAATTTTATCTATAGGATATTTTAAATTAGCTTTTTTTCATTTATTAACACATGCTTTATTTAAGGCATTATTATTTATGTGTGCTGGAGCAATTATTCATAATATAGATAATTGTCAGGATATTCGTTTAATAGGGGGTTTAAGAGTTGAAATACCTTTAACTTCATCTTGTTTTAATGTCTCTAATTTAGCTTTATGTGGTATGCCTTTTTTAGCTGGGTTTTATTCAAAAGATTTAATTCTTGAAATAGTTTCTTTAAGTTTTATTAATAAGTTTTCATTTTTTTTATATTTTTTTTCAACTGGTTTAACTGTTTGTTATTCTCTTCGGTTAGTTTATTATACTATAACTGGGGTAGTTAATTGTGGGGCATTAAATGTTTTAAATGATGAAGGTTGAGTAATATTAAAGGGTATACTTGGTTTATTATTTATAAGAATTATTGGGGGAAGTTTATTAAATTGATTAATTTTTCCAACTCCAGTAATAATTTGTTTACCTTATTATTTAAAATATTTAACTTTATTTGTTTGTATTTTAGGGGGGTTAATAGGTTATCTTATATCTATGGTTTCTTTATATTTTGTTAATAAGTCTTTTTCTAATTATTTAATAAGTTTATTTTTAGGTTCTATATGATTTATACCTTATATTTCTACTTATGGTTTAATTAGTTTTCCTTTAAAATTAGGAAAGAGGGTTATTATAAGTTTTGATCAAGGTTGATCTGAATATTTGGGGGCTCAAAATATTTATTATAAATTAATAAATTTATCTCAATTAAATTATTTATTACATAGTAATAATTTAAAAATTTATTTATTGAGTTTTATGTTATGGGTAATTTTTCTTTTTATTTTGTTTTATTTAAATAGCTTATATTTAGAGCGTGACACTGAAGATGTTAAAGAGATTAGTTAATCTTTAAATAGTTTATTTTTAATAATTAATTTTAGTATTTAGGTATTTATAAAAAATATTTTTTTATTTTTACATTGAAAATGTAAGGTTTTGTTTAAACTATATAAATTAGAAGTATAAATGGAATTTAACCATTAAAAGAAAAAAGTTAGCGGCTTTTACTTGAGCTTCATACTTCCTTAATTGGAATTTATAATTCAATTATATTATTAACAATAATATGCCTCTTTTTGGCTTCAATTAAAAGAATAAGGGTGGTATCACCTAGAATTAGGTCGAAACTAAATGCAATAAATCGCTTCATATTCAAGGTAGACTAATAATTTAGTATTTTTTGAATGCAAATCAAATGTTAATTTAACTACAACCCTTTAAGTTGATCAATTTAATATTCCTTGATTTCATTCATGGTAGAGTCCGATTAGTAAAATAATAATAAAAATAGTTGCTGTTGTAGTTCAAATTAATAAATTTGAAATTTTAATAATTATAATTATAGGGAGAATTAGTGCAATTTCTACATCGAAAATTAAAAAAATAATAGTAATTAAAAAAAATTGAAGAGAGAAAGGTAGTCGAGAGGAAGATTTTGGATCAAATCCACATTCAAAAGGTGAGTTTTTTTCTCGATCTGCAAAAGTTTTTTTTGACAGAATAGAAGCTAATGTTATGACAACAATTGTAATAGTTATAATAATTATAGATATTAAAATAATTGAAAATATTATCTTTACTATTAATTAATAGTCCTTATGATTGGAAGTCAAATATACTTATATACTATAAAGATAATTTATATTATCCTCCTCATCAGTAGATAGAAATATATAAAAATAATCAAACAATATCAACAAAATGTCAGTATCAAGCTGCTGCTTCAAATCCAAAATGGTGGGTTTTTGAAAAGTGATTATTTAAGTGACGGATTAAACAAATAAGTAAGAATGTTGTTCCAATTAATACATGTAATCCATGGAATCCTGTTGCAATAAAGAAAGTAGACCCGTAAACAGAATCTGCAATAGTAAAAGGAGCTTCAATATATTCATAAGCCTGTAAAATTGAAAAATAAATACCTAAAAGTACTGTAAAAAATAATCCTTGAGTAGTTTGTGAAAAGTTATTTTCTATTAAACTATGATGTGCTCAAGTAATAGTTACTCCAGAAGTTAAAAGAATTACTGTATTTAATAGAGGAATTTGAAAAGGATTAAATGGAATAATTCCGGCAGGAGGTCAAGTTGCACCTAATTCAATAGCTGGAGATAAGCTTCTATGGAAAAAAGCTCAGAAAAAAGAGACAAAAAATAAAACTTCGGATAAAATAAATAAGATTATTCCTCATCGTAAACCAATAGTTACTGTTAAAGTGTGAAGTCCTTGAAATGTTCCTTCTCGTGAAACATCTCGTCATCATTGATAAACTGTTAAAATAGTAATTACATTTCCTAATAAAAATAAAGATATATCATATTGATGAAATCATTTAACTATTCCAGACACTGTTGTTATAGCTCCGATTGCTCCTGTTAAAGGTCATGGTCTATAATCTACTAAATGAAATGGGTGATTTGAGTGTGTAGACATTAATTTACTTCACTAGAATATAAAGTGCTTAATACAGCAAATACATAAGATTGAATTATAGCAACAGCTGATTCTAGAACTAATAAGGCAATTTGAGTAATCAGTAAAAATCCAATAAGAAGAGATGATAGATTAGGTCCTGTATTTCCTAATAAAGTTAATAATAAATGTCCAGCAATTATATTTGCTGTTAATCGAACAGCTAGAGTTCCAGGTCGAATTACATTTCTAATAGTTTCAATACACACTATAAAAGGTATTAAAATAGCTGGTGTTCCTTGGGGAACTAAATGAGCAAATATATGTTGGGTATGATTAATTCATCCATATATTATAAATCTAAGTCATAGAGGTAAAGCTAAAGTTAAAGTTAAAGTTAAATGACTTGTTCTAGTAAAAATATAGGGAAATAATCCTATAAAATTATTAAATAAAATTAATGAAAATAAGGAGATAAAAATAAATGTTGATCCATTATGTCCATGGGGTATTAAAAGAGTTTTAAATTCTTTATGTAAAGTTAATATTAAAGTATTTCATAAAATATGATGTCGAGAAGGTAATAATCAAAATATAGACGGGATTAATAAGATTCCTAATAAAGTACTTATTCAATTTAAAGAAATATTAAAAATTCTTGATGATGGATCAAATACAGAAAATAAGTTTGTTATCATTTTCACACTAATGACTTAGTTGATTTAGAAGATGTTTTAGATTGAGATGAAGAGGGAATAATAAGAAAATAATTTATTATATTAAATAACATGAATGTTAATGAAAATAAAATAAATAAACTTAATCAATTAATTGGTCTTATTTGTGGGATTAAAAAATATTAATAATTTAATAATTTTAGTTTGACAAACTAATGTTATAATTTAACTAATTTTTTCATTAGAAGTAAGTGCTAATTTACTATTGAATGGTTTAAGAGACCAGTACTTGCTTTCAGTCATCTAATGAAGAATTTATATTATTTGAAACTCATTTAATAAAAAAATTAACTGGAATTCTTTCAATAACAATAGGTATAAAGCTATGATTAGCTCCACAAATTTCTGAGCATTGCCCGTAGAATAATCCTGGACGATTTATTGTAAATCTTATTTGATTTAAACGTCCGGGAGTTCCGTCTACCTTAACTCCAAGAGCAGGAACTGTTCATGAGTGAATTACATCAGCAGCTGTAACTAATACTCGTACCTGAGAATTTATTGGAAGAATAATTCGATTATCTACATCTAAAAGTCGGAAGTTTTCTATAGATAATTCATTTGTAGGAATTATATAAGAATCAAATTCAATATTATTAAAATCTGAATATTCATAACTTCAGTATCATTGATGTCCAATTGTTTTTAAGGTTAAAGAGGGTTCATTAATTTCATCTAGTAAATAAAGTAGACGAAGAGATGGAAAAGCAATAAATAATAAAATAATAGCTGGTAAAATTGTTCAAATAATTTCAATTGTTTGTCCATGTAGTAAATACCGGTTTACATGTTTATTAAAAAAAAGTATAAATATCAAGTAACCTACTAAAACTGTAATTATGACTAAAATTATTAAAGCATGATCATGAAAAAAAGTTAATTGTTCTATTAAAGGAGAGGCTCTATTTTGTAAGTTTAAATTAGCTCATGTTGACATTTTTCTAATAAAAGTATAAACTTTATATATAGAGCTTAAATCTATTGCACTAATCTGCCATATTAGATTAATTTGTTAATAAAGGTAATTCGGAATAACTATGTTCAGCTGGAGGGGTATTTTGAAATCATTCAATAGATGAATTTAATTGTATTGGGAAAATAACTTGTCGTTGATTAATTATACTTTCTCAAATAATAAATAAAAATAAAATAATTCCTAATAAAGAAATTGATGATCCAATTGTTGAGATAACATTTCATGTTGTGTAAGCATCTGGATAATCTGAGTATCGTCGAGGTATTCCAGCTAAACCTAAAAAATGTTGAGGGAAAAAGGTTAAATTTACTCCAATAAATATAACAATAAATTGACTTTTTAATCATTTTGGGTTTATTGTAAGTCCTGTAAATAAAGGGTATCAGTGAATAAATCCTGCTATAATAGCAAATACTGCTCCTATAGATAGTACATAATGAAAATGGGCAACTACATAATAAGTATCATGTAAAATAATATCAAGGGAAGAATTAGCTAAAATTACTCCAGTTAATCCTCCTACAGTAAATAAAAATACAAACCCTAATGCTCATAAAATTGCTGGGGAATAAGTTAGTTGAGTTCCATGAAGAGTAGCTAATCAACTAAAAATTTTAATTCCTGTTGGGACAGCAATAATTATTGTAGCAGAAGTAAAATAAGCTCGTGTATCTACGTCTATTCCTACTGTAAATATATGATGAGCTCATACAATAAAACCTAATAAACCAATAGCTAATATTGCATAAATTATTCCTAAAGATCCAAATGTTTCCTTTTTACCTGATTCTTGACTAATAATATGGGAAATTATCCCAAATCCAGGTAAAATTAAAATATATACTTCTGGGTGACCAAAAAATCAAAATAAATGTTGGTAAAGAATAGGATCTCCTCCTCCAGCAGGATCAAAAAATGAGGTATTTAAATTTCGATCAGTTAATAATATAGTAATAGCTCCAGCAAGAACTGGAAGTGATAAAAGAAGTAATAAAGCAGTAATTACTACAGATCAAACAAATAAAGGTATTCGGTCAAAAGTAATTCCTGTTGCTCGTATATTAATTACTGTTGTGATAAAATTTACAGCCCCTAAAATTGAGGAAATTCCAGCAAGATGTAAAGAAAAAATAGCTAAATCTACTGAAGCTCCTCTATGAGCAATAGTAGAAGAAAGTGGTGGGTAAACCGTTCAACCTGTCCCAGCCCCAGTTTCTACTATTCTTCTTATTAATAATAAAGTTAATGAAGGTGGAAGTAACCAGAAACTTATATTATTTATTCGTGGAAAAGCTATATCTGGGGCTCCTAGTATTAGAGGAACTAATCAATTTCCAAATCCTCCAATTATAATAGGTATTACTATAAAAAAAATTATTACAAATGCATGTGCAGTTACAATTACATTATAAATTTGATCATCTCCAATTAATGCTCCTGGATGTCCTAATTCAGCTCGAATTAAAATTCTTAAAGAAGTTCCAACTATTCCTGCTCATGCTCCAAATATAAAATATAAAGTTCCAATATCCTTGTGATTTGTAGAAAATAATCATTGTCGCGATTAAATGGCTGAAATTTAGGCGATAGATTGTAAATTTATATATAAGAGTTATTCTTTTTAATCAGGCTTTATAGTCAATAATGATATTAGACTGCAATTCTAAAGGAGTAAATAATTACTAAGGCTTAAAAGATACATCTTATATTTATAGCTTTGAAGGCTATTAGTTTAATTAACTTAAAGCCTTAAAGCATAATATAGATAGATCAAATACAAATAAATCCAAAAATAGAAAAAAATGAAAATAAATAACATAAGTTTATGTTAATTTGATTACATGTTAATGAAATTATTCAATTATTTTCATAATAATTTAATAAAAAAGAAGAATATGTTAAACGAATGTAAAAAAATAATACAATTAATGCTATAATAGTTAAAAATACTATTAAAAATAATTGATTATTTATTACTAATAATTGAATTACTATTCATTTAGGTAAAAATCCTAAAAAGGGAGGTAATCCTCCTAAAGATAGTAAATTTATACACATAAAAAATTTTAATGGTTTATTTTTAAAAAATAAAGAAAAAAATTGATTTATATGATTTAAATTAAAAGAGTAAAAAAAAATAACTAAAGAAATTATTAATATTGTATAAACAATAAAATAAAACATTCATATTATTTCATTAATGTATATTGCAGCTAGTATTCAACTTAAATGATTAATAGAAGAAAATGCTATTAATTCTCGAAGAGAAGTTTGATTAAGTCCTCCAAGAGCTCCAATAATTGCTGATAAAATAATACATATCATTACAATAGGTTTAATAAAAACATATGTAATTAGAATTATAGGGGCAATTTTTTGTCATGTTATTAAAATCAGTGCGTTAATTCAATTTATTTCTTTTATAACATTAGGAAATCAAAAATGAAATGGAGCAGTTCCTCTTTTTAACAATAAAGTAGATAAAATAATTATACTATAAGCATTATTATTTATAATTATTAAATTATAGTTAATTATGTATATAATTACAGTAAATATAAAAATTGCTGAGGCTAATGCTTGAGTTAAAAAATATTTTAATGAAGCTTCTGCGGATATTAAATTATTATTATTATCTCTTATAAGGGGAATAAAAGATAATAAATTAATTTCTAATCCTATTCATGCATTAATTCATGAATTAGCAGAAATGGTAATTAAAGTACCTATTATTAGCGTCATTATAAACAAAATTTTATATGAATTTTTTAAAATTAAAAAGAAAAGGACTATAACCTTTATAAATGGGGTATGAACCCAGTAGCTTAATTAGCTTATCTTTTTATATTTTAGTGTATGAAGCACATAAGTTTTTGATACTTTTAGGAATAGTTTAATTCTATTAAATATAATGAATGTAATTAAATTACATAATTTACTCTATCAAAGTAACCCTTTTATCAGGCAATTCATT